CATTTTTTTGATCATAAATAATCGCCAACAAGAATTTGGTTCTTTTTACGTACTTGATATCGATAAATCTGCGAATCTAGAAATTCATTTCGGCCAATTGAACCTTCTCGAACTGTTTCTTTTTAAGAACCAAAAAGATTTGTGCCAAAATAACAGATGCCAAGAAGAACAAAAGTCCTTGGACACGTAATGGATCTTGAAGTACTATTTCTGCATCTCCCTGACCAAATCCGCCTACATTAGGATTACTCGTTAATGGTTGATCAAATTTGATAGATTCGCCCTCGGAAACAAGAAGTTCTGGTCCGGGAGGGATAATATCAACCACTTGACGTCCCTCTGACGCATCCGTTATGGTTATCTCATACCCCCCTTTTTCTTTTCGTATGATTTTGCTTACTATACCTGCTGCTGTAGCATTATAAACTGTATTGTTACTCTTGTTGCCGTCGGGATAAATCTGACCCCTTCCCCTGTTCCCGCCTACGTATATAGGATATTTTAAGAAGTGAACATCCTTCTTAGTAGCAGGGTCCGGGGAAAGAATAGGGAAGGTTATTTCACTATATTTTTTACCAGGGACAGGGCCTACCACAAGAATATTTGTTTTATTGGGGCGATAGCTCTGAAAAGACAAATTGCCAATCTTTTCTTTCATCTCAGGAGAAATACGATCGGGAGGGGCTAATTCAAACCCCTCCGGTAAAATAAGAACAGCCCCGACGTTCAACCCCCCTTTTTTACCATTAGCAAGAACCTGTTTCAGTTGCATATCATAAGGAATTCGAACAACTGCTTCAAATACAGTATCAGGAAGTACCGCTTGTGGAACCTCAATTTCCACGGGCTTATTAGCTAAATGGCAATTGGCACATACAATACGCCCAGTCGCTTCTCGTGGATTTTCATAACCCTGCTGTGCAAAAATGGGATATGCACTTGAAATGGACGTCCGAGTTAAGATATATATCATGAGCGATACGGAAATAGATCGAGTAATCTGTTTCTTTAGCCAAGAAAAAGCATTTCTAGTTTGCATGGTCCAATCATTGATCGCGAAAATTTCTACAATAAATTGGGTAGGTCGCTAGTATAGTTCCCTAGCCACGATTCTGCTATTTGCTGGAATAATCTAGGATGAATCTTCCCGATGGTTAGAAATAGGAAGAGTAAATATGATTTTCAATACTTTGCTTATGTACAACTACAAAGTACCAAGCATTCTAATTGGATTAGATTAATATCAATGGATCCTTTATCATTCAGTTATTGAATCATAAATCAGTAAAATTGACGGAGACAGACTAGTTAAATAACGGAAAAGCCAATATTTAAAACATGTATCAAAAATTACTGGAAGGATGCAAACAAGAATAGTTATAGTTTGCTCATTCGCAACAACTCCAACCTCGTTATAGATAGAGCGTATAGCGAATTCCCAACCTGGGGGTGAATGATATCCGAGAAAAAACTCAGTTACTAGAAGAAGACACAAAGCTTTTGCTGTGTCACTTAAGTTATATAGGAATTCCTGAGCCCAAGAGTTAAGAATAACAAGTTTTTCCTTACCCAAAATTGAATACCCGCTTAGAATACCAAACCAGATGATATTTGTTGAGAAGTGCAAAATCGTATCCATACGATTCTCATTTTGTATCGTGATTAATTGGATCGTTTCTTTATGGATTCCTATCCCAAACTCTTCGAGATGTGTTTCCGAGTATTCCTTGATCATTTCGTCCAAGAAGAGGAGTTCCTCTAATTCTCTGAATTTTTCTAGAAGACTCTTTTCTTGAATATTATTCAAGACAATTTGGGATTGCCCAGTATTCCACCAATTAGTAACCCAAGATTCCAGACATTTATTAACTGAGAAAGAAATCCACCAGGGCAAAAATACTATAGATGCAAGATAGAAAAGAGGAGTGAATGCTTTCTTTTTTGCCATTTTTTCGTCTGTAAATTGTTAATCAACCCATTCGTACACTCTATGCGATCGAATATTTCTTACACACATGAGTTTTATACAAGGTATCGAACTTATGAATCTATTTTCTTTGTGATTTTGTGGTTAGTCTTTGAATCTAGAAAGAATACAGAAATAGGCTAAGAATTCACTTCGAATGAAGAAATTTAGAATATTGTTTCCTGATATCTCAATTGGTCAAATTAAAAATAAAGTGTATCCTTTCGATGAATGATCGAAAGAACCACTTTAAGTAATGAATATTATTCAGATTTTGAGACGAAAGAACTCCTTTGCTATCAAAATATCCAATATTTCGAAAAAATTTCACTGATTACCCATAGTCAGGAATAGAATAATTGAGGGAAAGATATTAGGATGATCAAAAAAAAATGACTGGCAAGGGATAAATTGGCTAGTTCTCAGTATTTAATTAAGAAATCCAATTGTTGGTCATTAAAGAATACAAAAGAAAGAATTTCAAATTTACAAGATACGATCTATCTGGATCTAAAGTGTCAATTCCAACAAATATTGAACTAAAAAAAATTCTTGCTTTCGAAATGGTTTGCCGTCTGAGATGAATCTATTATTTCGATTTGTTATTTGTTATTGAATTGCGTGCGCATAAAGACCATAAAACGCATAAAGACCATAAAAAGAGTTTCGTTTTATGGTTCTTTCATATACGTTTTCTTTAATTGAATGAACGTTCTGATTCTCAATTTATCAAAATACTTCAATTGGTACACGCAAGAAATAGGCTAATTCAGCAGCCTTTTGTTCAATTTCTCGTGGAGTCAAATTCTCATCAGTACGGGTCAAGGGAATGGACCCCTGGCCTCGGATGTCCATATAAAGAACACGACGAGCATAAATACCCTCTTTAACTTCTATTCTAACGGACTGAATATCTTTTATAAGGAATCGGAGGAATATGCGACGATTTTTTCCCGGAAATCCCCAACGAAAAATACAGACTATTCCTTCCTTTCTATCGAATCGATCATAACCACTACCTACATTCCAGGAAATTGTGCACCACAAATAAGAGCTAATAAAGAGACCCGCAATTCCGTAGAAAGACATCACGATTCCTTGTGGAAAAAAAATGATTTGCTGAGGCGGAAAAAAAGATAGCAAATTTCTACCAAGATAACTGGAAGTTCCAACTAATAAGAAGCCTAATGAACCTAAAAAAAGGATCAAGGCCCAGCAGAAATTACTTATTTTTCGAGACCCCGTTATAAGTTCTATCCATATATCGTCTGATCGCCAAGTCATACTTTACTCGATTGCATTTTATTGGAATTGAGATAATACCCCAGAGAAATTTGACTTTACTTTTTTGTTTCCGAAGTAACTCTCATCAACTAGCACTAGTTTGAGGTGAACTAGCACTAGTTTGATGTCAACCTTTAGGAGTAATTCATCAAATTGGTTAAATCTAAAATAATAACATACTCTTTATTTAATACGATCCCACTATACATATCGATATACATATAGATTCACCGACTACATTTCAGCCATCCAGAGATCCTGATCTATTTGAAAATTGCTAGAATTGATATATCCATATATCATGTTTCTGCGGGCATAAGAGTTTTTTCCTTTATGTTCGGTGGAAATCACATGTTATACTATATTCCAATAAATAGATATCCGTGTTATGATACAAGTCCACGTTTTCAAAAAAAAAATGGATGAGATTGGGTCCCAGCGGATCTAAACAATCTTGTTTTTTTGAACATGAAGAAATAAAGAAGCCATTGCAATTGCCGGAAAGACTAGGCCTACTAACGGCACAAAAATAGATGGAAGGTTCAAATTTGTCATAGAAGGGGTACCTCGATTTACTATTTGTATCTGTTATTATGTTATTATATAAATAAAGATATCTTGTAATAATTATAATTAAATTAAGAATTTGAATTCTAATTAGATAATATTTATTATTAATAGAATTTGAAGAATTTAAAATTCTTAGTATAGATCGAAGTATCGATATATCTAAATCTAACTGAGTACGTATAATAAGAATAAGTGCAAAGAATGTAGAACTGTAGAACTAAATAAATGGACTTATTCATCTCCTCCATGAGAAAGATATGTATGATAATGATAATAAACTTTATTATTTTTCTTCATTTCTTTGTCTTTTGTTCTTGTCTTCTAATTTTCTAAAAATAGATAAAGAGTTTTTTACCGATTATCGAAGGATTCGTTCGAATCCGACCCAACATGGATTTTTAGCTAAAATGGTTTTTCGGTAGATAGAGAAAGATACAAAACTCTATTATCTATATTGAAATTTCAAATTATATACCTAAGACAAGACCAAATTCGTTTTATTTTACTAATTTCACGAACGGAAGAACTCACTCTTGGTGATAAAGTGATAAAGGTTTCTTGATTCGTAATCAGGAATATAGGTCAAAAAAAGAGTTATCCTCAACTTTCGTTTTGATTCTTTCTACAATTCGATCTTCTATCACCAAAGAAAAGGCCATTATTATCTTATTTACTTTGATTCCGATAAACTAACTACTTTTTGCTACAAACACAAAAAAAATAATTGAACTTAGTGCTCTACTTGATTTTGCTTGACTTTTGATTCAAAGGAAAAAAGGCGTGGAGCTTAAATAACTCACTCAGAACGCTTTTTAAAAGATTACGTGGTACAATTAGGTCGAATAAACCCTTCTGGAATAAGTATTCAGCTGCTTGTGAACCTTCGGGTACTGTTTTATTCAATGTTTGTTCAATTACTCTTTTACCTGCAAATGCAATGTAGGCATTGGGTTCGGCAATAATGATATCCCCCAACATACCAAAACTAGCTGTCACTCCACCAGTTGTCGGAGATGTAAGGATTGATACATAAAATAATTTTTTATTTAATTGATAATCATATAAAGCAGACGATATTTTAGCCATTTGCATCAAGCTCAAACTTCCTTCCTGCATGCGCGCCCCCCCAGAAGCACACACTATAATAAGAGGTAAATTTTGATTGGCAGCGTGTTCAATC